TTTTCTAAACGAATCAGAGCCAATCCGAATTGATCTTGTAAGAGATCCGCTACAGAACGAATACGTTTATTTTTTAAATGATTCATGTCGTCAAGTGTACCCATTCCAAATTTCATTCCAATCAAATGATCTGCAGCAGCTAATATATCTCGCGGTAGCAAAAATGTATTGTTATGAGGTATATCAAGGTTTAGTCTCTGATTTATATTTAGTCGACCAATCCTTCCTAATTCACATCTTTGTTGAAAGAATTTCTTTTGTAATTCCTTACATAAGGATTCAGAAAATACCGGATCTCCGCCTACACAAGTAAATTGTTGATAAAACTCCAAAATGGCATTTTCCTTTGACCCAATTTTCCTTTTCTCCTTATCATTCAGGAAAGACAAGAAAATTTCAGGGTAGCACACATTTTCTATAATTTCTTTTAGATTCGAACCCATAGCTGATGATAGAACTAGAATAGATATTTTCTGTTTCCTACTCACACGAGCCCATATCCTTGCTTTTCTATCAATCTCTAATTCTACTCTTCCGCCCCAATCGGATATTATAGTACCGGTATATACCGAAATTCCGTTATGGTCCAATTCTGACCGGTAATAGATACCTGGGCTTTGCAATATTTGATTAATTACAATTCTGTATATTCCATTTACTATAGAAGTTCCCGAGGAATTCATTAGAGGAATATTTCCAATAAAAATTGTTTGTTCTTGCATATCCCTAATGTTTTTCCAAATTAATCCTGCGGATACATATAATTCAGAAGAATATGTGAGTGATTCATATATAGCATCTCTTTCTTTTATTAAAGGTTCTACTAATTGATAAGTTTCGACAAATAATTGAAATTCAATTTCTTGATCTGTATCTTCAATTTTTGGAAATTTATTAAGTTCTTCTGTTAAGCCCTCATCAATAAACCTACAAAATCCTTTAAATTGTATCTGATTAAATCCCGGTATTGTAGACATTCCCTCATTTCCATCCCCAAGCATTTTGAATTTCTCCATTTAGTGAAAAAAAAATTCCATTATTGGATCGTTCTTTAAATTCAATTATATAGATCGTCCGGCAATGATGAAATTTCTATTCTGTTTACAGAATCACATAAAATTTTATTTAACTCCATATATGAATATGGTATGGAATGTATGAAATACGCATAAACAGAGAAATAAAGAGAATTTTATACTCAAATTGGAATTTGTAACAGATACAACTGGGAAATAATTGGGAAATTCCACTTAACTTAGACTTATGAAATTTTGTTTTGTATAACAAAACAAAAAGTGATTCAATTTCTACCACATTCAATTTCTCCCACTATTATGATATTACATATTCCAATACAATTAAATATCAGTAAAATAAATAAAATATTAAAGTATTCGGGATTTGATCTCTTCGATGAGATAAAGAAGCCCAATAATCCGAAACAATATTCAAGTTGATTATTTTAGTTTTAGTACTTAGCTTATTTTCGTGTATTTCATTTTTTATTTAAAGAAAAAATGATTCGCACAGAAGAGTTTTTTTATCTATTTTTTTTATTTTATAATAGAATTCGTATAATATGTTGAAGTGCAGAAGAAGGCTTTATTAAAGATATGTGGATATAATGATCTATATATACGATATATATCTCTCTTTTTATTGCAGTTTTATTGTGGACAGCACATGTCGTGCTCTAGAAAAATTTCCAATAGGAATCATAGACAGATAAGATATCCGATTAGCTATTCGTGTAAAAATAACTTTTCTGGGGTTTACATATACTTATAATTGTTGTTATAATTGAAATTGAGAAGTATTTTTTTTTTAAGGAAAAAATGGAGATTCAAATTCAAATCTAAGAATCGTTCATGAATTCACAGTCAATAGTTAATGGTTCAAATTTGTCCGGAATTATGGACTGAAAATTCAAATTTCGTTTTTCCTTTCAATAGTCAATAGAAAGAAGATAATAGAAAGAAGATAATGTGTGTTTCGCCATACTATAACAAAATGAATCGAAGGGCTGGATACAATCCAAAAAAGGAAGGTATTCTTTTTTTGTTATTTTAGGAAGGGGATTAAGATTAAAAAAATGGGATTCAAGATGCAAGTAAAAAAGAGGTTTACTACAAAAAAATAAGGGGGGTATTTTAGTCTATTTTCGATCGCCTTGGCGGCATGGCCGAGTGGTAAGGCGGGGGACTGCAAATCCTTTTTCCCCAGTTCAAATCCGGGTGTCGCCTGATCAAAAAAAAAAGGGCGCTAAATATCTTATTCCGTTTTACTTTTACTGATATAACTTGTTCAATTTAGAGAAGTATGCATAGGAAAAGGACTCTTGATACTTTCTTGCTTGATTCTATAGGTTTCTATTTTTTATTTAATGAAGAGCAATAAGACTAGTTTTTATTATTCTTATTCTTACATCTTAGTAAGACTTCCAAAAGCGTTGCTGCAGAGTTTCTTTGTGCTTAATCTTTCCCGGTTCCATAAACAATCATACAAGAACTTCTTATACTTACCTACTTTGGATTTTTTTTTGATTGTTTCATCTTCATTAAAGGTATTGGACAAAATACTTTTTTTGACTCTACGCTAGCGATTCTACTATTATTAGTGAACAATAATGGAAAAATTTCGTCATATTCATATAGATAAGGGACATAATTCACATGGATATAGTAAGTCTCGCTTGGGCTGCTTTAATGGTAGTCTTTACATTTTCCCTTTCACTTGTAGTATGGGGAAGAAGTGGACTATAGGGGTACTACTAATTGAGTTGAGAAATGGAATTATATTAATTGATCGTTCTCTAAAAACTTTTCAATTAAATTGAATTTAAAGAATTGAATTCAAAATATCTTAATTTCAAAATTATATTAGATTCGAGTGGAGTAATTTATTCTAGAAATAATAAAAAAATATCTGAATAATACCCTTAGTAATCATAATCAAACAGATATTTTAATGATTTCCACGTTCATATTTTGAAAGTAAAAGGAATACCAATTTCCTATCATTTGTTTTTGTTCCAACCGAATTCTTCTTAAATTTTCTATTTCATTTCAATAAACCGACTCTTACTAGAGTTCTATCTTACTAGAGTTCTATATGGACAATGAAAACAGCACAACCCTTTTTTCTTTTTATTTGTTTCTGTTCAAAGTCAAAGAGAAAAGAGAGTAGTTCTTTATATTAGATATTAGTTATTAAAAGTTCTTTTTTTTTTGATGGGAAATAAGATAGAGATATTGGTTCTTCAACGGTATACTAAGATATTTTCTTGAAGAAATCACATACTGCGCACTTAAGGCTTAGTTTAGTATTTGTTTGATTATTTGAGAAATACAATTCATATTATATTTTTTCTACTTTATTGACTTGACTCGGTTGATATCATGATTCCAAGATTAAAAATCGGCGGGGTTTACTAATCTGTTTAGTCAAAATCAAAAAAAGTTTTCATAAAACTCCTTTCCTTAGATAATCTATCAATTGCTCAATCAATTACTTCTTTGGAATGCTAAAAAATGGGTTTTCCTTTATTAATATATATAGTTATACTCAAACTATTCTTTTTTTTCCTTTTTATTTAATATTTTTATTTAATATAGATATAATTTAATATATCTATATTAAAAAATTTCGGGATTCATATTGAAAATAATCTGAAATCTAGGGATAGGAATTAGAATCGTAAGAGTCAGAGGCGCCTTTCGACTATTTCAGATTAATTGGAATTAACACAAATCAACGAAAAAATTGAGACTTTATTTATATGACATATAGATAATGGATATCCAGATATATGAATATGAAGATGAGATCCGGTAGTATGGTAGAAAGAAATCTAGATTGCTTTCTACCATACTATCGGATCTCATAGAATACTGCTGATTTTAGTCCGCTTCTTTCCTTTCACAAAATAGGAATCCTTATTTTTGTTTAATTAGGGGGGTCATTCAAATTAATTAGTTTGACTAATAGTTTTTACGTATATTATAAGTAAAAAAGCAGTAGGAACTAGAATAAACAGTGCAGTAGCAATAAATGCGAGAATATTTACTTCCATAATTTCATCCTTTCATTTTTCTAGACTTCACACAATAACTCGGGATTTAATCCCATAGAGATGATAAATCTTTCGTCTCTAAATTCAATGGGATGAATTTCATCTCGATGATATCGAATCGGATCAATATCATGAATAACAATATCTTAGTTATCAAATCGCTTCATTGTCGAGAATTAAATAGTATAACATAGAAAGATCTTTTATCCATATCGAATCAAAAAAAGGATTCCTGATCCACCAATGAAATCGAGAATTTCTTTACTTGATTATTTTATTTTGATTTATTATTCTTTTACATTTTTTCTTTTGTATAATGGCTTCCTTATACAATCAGTATTATCTAACTGCCTTTAACTTACATTGGTTACAAACAAACCCAAACAAACAATAGAAGCAAAAAGGGGAAGGAGAGTTAAGTTCTAAACTCCTTTTTGTTAATAATCTAATCTTATTGAAAAACAAAAAGGTTTGATAAAGACAAGTTAGAGTATAAAAAAAAAGATCGAATATGCTACCGATCTAAGGGGGGTCCTTTTTTGATCTTTATTTTATAAAGATAAAGATCTTTTTTCTTGGATTAGTAATGGGATGCATATAATATATAAAAACTTCAGTGTAGATTTTGAATGAGATAGATTGTTTCAAATTAAAATTAGTAATTAAGGTTACACAAAATCGGATCCAAAAAAGAAGATACTTTTTTCTAATTAAAAAGATTTCATCAAAAAAATGGAATTCATTTTGTATCGTACAAATAAAAATTACATTTGTGCATATGTTACCGAGAAAGCTATGGCACTCGATTCAATTTTGGACTGGGGTCGGGAGTAATCAAAAAAGCCAAACTCGGTGGGGTATCTCTTGAAATCCGGAATATGACATTCCTAATAATTGTACTAATCTACATAGGTCTTTATCCATCAGTACTAAGTGAAGAAATGGAAATTTTTATATTTGCTTTGATGAAAACGAAAATAAATCGAATAAAATAAATATAATAAATAGAAATTAAAGACCTCCTTTGGGAATGAAATTCTTCTATATTGTCCTCCTTTTCCAGAAAATGGAGAGATTAATTGACAGTTTTATTGGATTTTTTTTATTGGATTGGATTTGTTTGTATCCATCGGGATTGACGGGGCTCGAACCCGCAGCTTCCGCCTTGACAGGGCGGTGCTCTTACCAATTGAACTACAATCCCAGAGAAATGAAATAAAGTTACAATATACATATTTTTATGATTTATGATTTCATTCAAACCCTTTCTATTGACTATTTTGATTTTAGATTGGAATCGCCGTGTTGTACCATAGACGCGAGTGGTATATCGATACCCACATGGATATATACTAAGGGCACAAATTACTAGTCATCTTTTTCTTATTTCAAATTAAAAGAAAATTGATTATCAATGAATTTTCTTTCAACGAAAAAAGGTATTTTTTCCATTACTCTTTAATCTTAAATTTTCTAGTTCCAAATCCTAATCAGAAATTTTTACTCTTTTTTTCGTATCAGGCATTTAGAAAGAGCAGAACCCAGGAGTTATATCATTTCATGGCGGATCTGTGAATTATTGGGCCGAGCTGGATTTGAACCAGCGTAGACATATTGCCAACGAATTTACAGTCCGTCCCCATTAACCGCTCGGGCATCGACCCAGGAAGAATAAATTCTAGATTTATAGATATAGATTTAGTAAGAATCCCCGATCAACTTCCTTTCGTAATACCCTACCCCCAGGGGAAGTCGAATCCCCGTTACCTCCTTGAAAGAGAGATGTCCTGAACCGCTAGACGATGGGGGCACGTTTACCTGATCATCAGCATACTATGCTCATAATATCAATAGTTTTTTGAAATTGTCAATATAACTAAATGATAGGACTCGATTCGAAAGATTTTTCCGTCTTTTATATGATTCCATAGAATTTTTTGATTTGTGATTTAGATTCATGAATCATTCATTCTAATCGCCATTATTCATTTTAATTAGAATTTTAATTAGAATATAAAGATAAAAGAAAAAAATAAAATAGAAATTAAGAATAAAAATAATATGAAAGATTCTTTCAGGGAATTGATTGGTCCGCCGAAAAAGGAGGCTTAATCCCATTTCTTCGCTTTCATTCATTGATTCATCACTCCGTTCCGTTGTTTGTTAAGATAGATAAGCATATCTATATCTGACTCTAAACCGGTAAATTAAGAAATGAAAAATCCACAAATCTGAGAAATGAGAAGATGGATAAGTATCAACAAGTTATCAATTTTTTTAAGAATTTGGTTCGGGGGACAAATAGAATCTTTTCATCAGTGATTCGATGAAATATCATGGATTCGTGTTGAATTGTTAGTTACATGTATCAATCAAATTAATTTGGTTATGATCGCGGTCAGGTCAATTCAAAGGGGTTCGGTTTTGAAACAATTCATTGTATTGATCAAATTCAATATCAATAAACCTTTTTTACCTATTTTTACTATATTCACTAGTTTAGTCTAAACCCACTAGGTAAATCAAATTTCTCGTTTATGAATCAATTACTATACTATACTATAGGTTTGTTTACTTCATTTATTTACTTTATTATATAGTTAAATATACTTCATAAATATACTTAATTATATTATATTTATATTCTATATATTATATATATTATCATATATATTTTATATATTATCTTTTTATCTTTTATTATATTTTTAATATATTTATATTATATATTTTTTATGTATATTGACTTTATGATTTGGAGTCTATTTCCATAGATATATCTTACCTGTATGCTGGCTCATTCAGGAATTGAATCAAATGAGCCCCTTTAACTCAGTGGTAGAGTAACGCCATGGTAAGGCGTAAGTCATCGGTTCAAATCTGATAAGGGGCTTCTTTCTTGCTTTGACCTTTTTTTTTTCATAAAACTCCAGCGACAGTATTCTTACTTTGAAGGGAGAATTGGGATATTGTTGATATTTGTAATAAACAAAGTAAGAAACTCTAATAATAAATTTTCAAATTCAAGCAATTAGAAATTCTAAATAACTTAGAATTAGAATAAAATTAAGTTAATATTCTAAATATTTATTTCATTATATTTATTATATATTATACTTTATATTATACTAATTCTATTTATTATATTTATACTAAATAATGATAAGTTGGTTCTTAAATCGCCAAATTTTCCTATTTGATATTAGTCCAACCAAATCAATTGTAAAGATTAGATTCTAAATCAACAAAAGAAAAAGTAAGTGGACCTAACCCATTGAATCATAACTTTATCTACTATTCTGATATTAAAATTCTGATATTAAAATTGGATATAGATGAAATTGGAACAGTGAATCAACCCACCCTTTTCATTCATTATTCATATTTCTTTCGACTTCGAAAAAATCTGTCGATATTTATAAGCGCTA